TATCCGAAGGAGAAGGGAGGCTGTTGACTGACTGGTCGTAGATTCGAATCCTACTTGAGAATCTTTCGTCTATCCTAGAAGTTGACAATAAAGAATGAATAGCAGTAGCCTAAGTAAGAGCATCAAAACTTGCACAAGCCCAGAAGTCTTGGATCTCTTTCGGGCAAATGATCCAATCCAATCTAATCTACGAGGTAATTCATCACAAAACTGTCTCATACGGTCCCGCATAACCGCTTCGATCCTATCTTGCAGCGCTCTTTTTTCTTCTGTCCGTTGAGGCGCAGAGAACGAGGGGACTTCCCTTTCTTCGTGCTGGGTTGGTGCCTCTTCCGCATTAACAGCGGGCTCGGAGTACCTTTGTTTTGTCTAGCCCAGGTTTATAAGATGATTTCCTCTGGAATGACGGAAAGAGATCGAAGCTCTCTCTTCTGACGATGGTTGGAGTTGACGTCAGTCAAAGTGACTTTTAAGGCTAAATAATCAATTGGAAGACCTTCGCTTGATGAAGCCTATCGGAAAAGACAAAACGAGGCTGATCGTCTGATTGTACCTGATCCTGGCTATTTAAAATCTGACTCTCTTGAAACGGGCCAGCTAACCACTCGCTTAAGTGTCAAATGGTTTTTCGAGTGCATTTAATCAATCGATCCTTGGTTTACGTGTGTAGGATGACTCCCCTCTGGTGAAGTGAAGGGATCATTTTCAAAAGCCGCAATCAAAATGCCAATCTAGCTTGTGTTTGCAGGCTGTCGGTATCTGTCTAGGTATCCCCTTCCTTTTGGTGGTGTAGTGAGTCCAGCGGGCCGGGGCCAGGGCTTATTATTGAGAATGTTTTGTTCCTTTGTCTGTTTGTAAGGACTAGTGTGAGTCTATTATTCCCTTTGGGTTCTCTAGACTTTATTTAGTCATTTTTCCAGTTCCTGTCTGTAGTTCAGGGACTCTCGGGACTCAAGTCAAGGAATGAAATCTTTTGGTGAAGGTACTGTAATCTCGGTCAAAGAAATGCTTTTTCTTAGCTTTCTTCCACGCTCTGGCATTCTAATAGAACTCAAAGAGGGCAGGTGACGGCAGTAAGCTTTAGTGCTCCATAGTGGAATAGGCGGGAGTGGAAACCTCTTCTATCTAGGCCGGGTTTGTTGGAATCTTTTTAGGCTGGATGTGTCTGTGCTTGATCAGGAGGAGCAGGTGGAAAGGGACACAAGTTAACTACCCATACCCAAGTAAAGATGCATAACCAGAAGAATTTAAGAGAACAGTCGATGGGATCGAGATCCACGATCTAGCTTCATATCAGTAGTGGGTTCATGTGAAGGATGGTCCAATGCCCGATAGCACAGATTTTGATTGATCATATGCAGGATGCTCCGTTTAGTATTACTTATGATAAAGTGCTTTAGTCATACTTCTCTTTCCCTTCATGTTGTCACCAGCGCTGCTGGGAAAGGTCCAATCCGATCGCTCCGAAGCTTTCACGGTAGGGTCTCGCTGCTTAAATAATAAATCTTCTTTTCTCGCCACCCGGCTGCGTATCCCCGAAAACTTCCCTCCTAGGACTGTTGTTTCAAGAATCTGACCTTAGCAACCCGAAACGTGAGCGGGGAAGCTGACTACACCTTACGACTTGAGTTTTATTTCCGCAGTGCTCTATGAGCCGACTGCAAGCACATACCTATGGATCTATGTCACCAAAAGCAACCACCCCAGAAAGTCTACCAACCAGCACAGATCCTCCCAAGCAACTTCCAACTGCGCCAACTAGACCAAAAACATGTATCGAAACCTGGCCAAACTTCCTATCTCCTCGTTCGCCGCCCCGGAAAGCCTTCCCCACCAACTCCATCTTCACTTCTTTACTTCTTGTTCTGATTATGAGGGAAACGGTTTGAAATCCATAACTAGGGATCCGCACTCCTACGTGGACATCTAGAAAGGGAGTACTTGGAGACAGAGAAAGTGATTGTGCTACGTAATACTATAATTGCAGGTTCGCTAGTTGCTCTCCCTTGTTCTCTAGGTTCGGTAACCTGGGTTTCTAAAGGCTGCCTTGCTTCCCGTTGTGGTGTAAATCTTTTTACGAAAATCCTTTTCTTTTAGGAAGATGTAATTACGATATTGACCTTCCTTGCTCAGCTTTTCCTCTCCCGGAGGTGATCTGAAGAAACAGAAAGGATTATTCCGTGTGGCTCGTCCGGATTGTTCTGATGGCTGGTAGCGGTTGGGCGCGGTTAGAGCAGGAAGTGCGGCATTGATGGGTTATTCAAATAAGAGGACTTCACCGATCGATCAAGTACTAGCATAAAGTAGAGCTTGGATAGTTGTTAGGGTCTATATAAATGTGAAAAGAAGATTCCCCTTCTCGTTATCCAAGCCGCGGTTGAACAGTTCGAATCTCGACTAAGAATCTACGCTTTTGCAGTCGATTGATGATACAGAGAGCTCAAGCTTTTCCTTTCTTTTGGGGAATCCCAGCTATTAAGGAGAAGATGGAGCAGTTATGTTCAATTCAGCAATTATGAAAAATTATGAAAAGTAAGCCGACTAATAGGAAGTCATACCGTGCCTGTGAATGGGTATTCTATTGATCTATGTTATTTGTTTGTAGAGAAGTCGAGTATTGATCCACGCGGAATAAGAAGGACTTGCTATCCAATGCATGTATTTTACCCTTATGCGATGATTTGGCTTCCTGTCTTAGCTGATAATTCAGGTATTAAAGAATGGGAGCAGGGCTTTAATAAAGAATAATTTTTTAAGAAAGGGTGCTATAAACCCCCGTCTTACCAGAGAAAGGAAAGTAATTAAGAGTTCGATAAAACGGGAGAGTGAAGGCCGTTAAGGTTCATATACGAGTGGATGTAGTGCTTTTCAAAGCCGACTTATATGTATATAGGCGAGAGGCTGAAGCAACTGCCTTGCGATGAGCCGGGGATCCCGTAATAGAATATTAAAATTAGATCGAACCTCTACTAACAAGCAGAAGTGAGGAAAGCGGCGTGGTACATTCTGCGGCATTTGCCTCTTCTCCCCTTCTTCCTTCTCGCCTTGGTAGCATCCTCCTTCTCATCTAAAGAGGCTTCCTTCCATTATGAGCACCACTTTACCATAAACCGGAAAGCCGCCCGGTCCACCATCAAGCTCAGCTCTGTCGAAAAGGGCGGTTCACCTACGTAGTTGAATATGTAACAGTTCCCCTTCTCTTCTGTCAGCTGAGTCAAGCTTTTCACAGAATCTATTTCATAGGAAGACATACGCCAATCCAGTGCTTTTCGAACGGTTCAGAATCAAGGCGGGGCTCTCAATCTAAAGATTGGAAGAGTAGCGCTGCTAGATTAGAATGCGTACTCCTCTATTGTTTGCTGTTCATCACGGGGATTTCACAGAAGGGCCAGAGGGGATCTCGAGTGGGTCAGCCGCTGATTATCTAAGCGCAGACGGGACTCTTGATGAAATCTCAAAGCGGTAGGTCGAGACTCTTTCTTAGCTTAGTTCCATGTGCCTTTGTCTTCGTTCAGTTTTGTGGGTCAATGTGATAAGCATTCCAATCAGCCCTTTCACGAAATTATAATAGAACAAGCTCGAGGTCTAATCCATGCTCTAAGAAGCAGCCTTTGACGCCCTTTCATTCAGTTCCAATAGATAGCTTACCCGGCGCCCGTCAACAACTGTTCTGAATGCCGCTTGAAAGCATTTGCCTCTTCTCCTTGGCTTAGTTATTCCTGCCATGCCAATGCGATCAGCCAATTGGACGGGGTTTAATGAAAGTTGCACCCTTTCGGTGTCTCGTATGATATGCCATACCGGGGCAAGGGACGATTGGGAATGTATCGTATTAGCGAAAACAGACTCACAAGCTTTAATCCATTTCAAATAAAGAGTTCTAACTTCGTTCCTATGGCTTTGAAAGAGGCATCAAAGACCCCTTATCCATCAACCCATAAGGGGGTCACCCTTCTTTATATAGAGATTTGGCTTGGTATCCGTAAGGGACCTTGGCTGCGGGAAAGGACCGGTATACCACTGTTTCCCCATCGGTGGGAGCTGGCTGTTAAGGAATTCCATGGGCAGTCCTAAGAGCGGGATAGCTTGGATTCCTTCCTCCGATCTGCGTAGACCCCACTTTATTAGTTAGCTACCGTCCTTCAAGAACTTACAGTTACTTAAGGAGCTACATGCCTCCCTAATGACAAGAACGAACAACAGAAGCCGAGACGCAGAACCCATTGGGATCTTCCGTCTTACTCTTGTCTTATATCTAACTAACTAGCTACGGGGAACAGCCTAGCTCTAACAAGCCAACTCCGTTCCTATACTAGCCAGTCACTCCGTTCCTAGTTTCGCTACCCTGCTTTAGCTCACCACTCAACTCATGCTTCTGTTCGACTCCTGACTAGCCGCACCTTTTCAAGCAAGTAAACTAGTTGCTTCGCTTCGCTTAGCCTACTGTGTAGCCTTCTTTCACTGTAAGTAAGGTAAGGATTGCTTCTTGCTAGCGGTATAAGCAAGCTCGGGTAAACAGATGAGCCGGCAGACGGAGCTACGGCCGTTAGGGGAAAAGGTCTGTGTCTGTGAAACAAGCAAGCTTAGCTTTCTGTAAACTGGAGTTAGAGCATGGTAGTTCGTAGGAGAAGTGGGAGATTGATTCGTTTAAGTAGTTAGGGTAAACGAGCTAGGTAGCTTGCTTCTTCTTTGAGTTGAATATGGACTTTCAAGTAGTATTTCAGATGGGAGTACAAACAAGTAAGTAAACTAGCTAGCCGCATTCCCAGCTACTTAGTACCCTTCTTTCACTTACAGCTATCTAAGACATTCAGGGGCTGTGTAACTGCTGTTAGAACGCTTTTCTTAATCCGTTACGGATTAATCAAAGTGAAGATTGGTTCTGTACCAGGTCATGGTGATATGCTTGATAAAGGTTTGTTTCGTCGATAGCATTTTCTGATGTAGGATGCGTAGTAGCTGTTGTCACAGTAGGGGTCCTAAGGCGGGAATTGTCCTAAAGTAGCCATAGCGTTGATTGCTCTCCCTCTTCTATTGTATGGGCGAATTATCTTAATGAAAGCCTTCTTTTTGGCTCTCGTGTGAGGGTTGTCATAACTTCTGTCTATCTGCTGTTAAATGACTTTATAGAGTCCTAAGGGTAGTCTCAAAGATAAGGGATTCAAGCCGTATTCGTTTTGATTAGCTGTCATGGATCGATTCTAGGTGGTTAACTTGTATACCCCTATTCTCAGAGTTCACGTTCTGATCTAGAAAATCGACTTTTCAGATGAGTTCCATAGTTTTGGACAGGTGGAAACTAGGAGGTAATTCTCTTAAAGCAATCGGGCAAATGCGTGTATACTAGCTTACTAGCTTTAGTAGCTTGTGTACTAGCCGAAGCAGGGGTACTTTATTTGGGCTGCTAAGTATAAGTATAAGCTATAGGCGAAGGCTTTCGCGCCTTGCTGTTAAGTAAGGTGGAAGCTAGCTACTTGCTTGTTAAATTGCCCGCGGCTATTCGTAGATCTGGAGTTCTCCTCTATTGCTGATTTAGCTGCCTTCTTTCAGAACCTTAATAGCGAGTATCTTATAAGGGGAGCAGGCGGTGAGATTCCTGTTATAATCTAAGGCTTGACTTTTATGGCAGCTGCAAAGAAAAAAGAAAGGAGACCAAGATGGGCACACTCACTTCAGGTACGCAGTAACTTGCTCGGGACAATGGGAAATTAGTCTCATAGTTGCCTGTTCAGATTCCCGATTATTAGTAAGGCAAGCGGTAAACGTTCTATGCTAAGGCCGATTTCGCTACTTCAATTCCAGAGTATAGGCTACTCAATGAGAAGGAGACCTGCATAACCTTGTAATTGCCATTACAACTATAGCTACTGTAACAGAAGTAGAAAGGATAAAAGAAAGATACCCGGGCATGAGAAAGTAAGACTGAGGAACAGACGTATAAATAGAACAGCCAGATAGCGGGAAGAAAAGAGAAGCTCCAATGGACATTAGAATAAGAATACGCGGGCTTTCCTGCTTGAGAAGAAGGGGGACTTCCATAAGGAGAATTGTTATGAAAGAAAGCACTCCATAAAGAACTAACCCGAAGGCGCTGACATGGTGGGCGAGTAAGCCTGCCGTTGAGTTCTTTTTTATATAGATAGTCGTGTGATTACTTTCATTTTATATAGTTTTCATCTTCTTTATCAGAAAGCTAGCGAGGCCGCATCACTAGAGCACTAGCGGGAGACCTATCTTTTCTATTAGATTTTAATTGGAAGTTGGCATGCACAAGCAAGAAAATGGTAGCGTATAACACGCAAGGGCCTTGCTTCTTTAGGATAAAAGCCATTCTTTTGGGCTTAGTTTACTGCCAGAATTCGGAAAGATTATTGGTTCTTTATGAGCGATGGACTGAAAATGATCTGATTGGTCTTGTTAGGTAGCTCAGCTACAGCTATTGCAATTTAGCTATTGCTATTGCTGTTATGAAACTGGAAGTCTACCCAGAGTTGTCAAATCCTTTCATTCTGAATGATTGCATTGCGGATTGTATTGCAATTGTCTTGCAAGCAACCTAGCTTGTTGGGTGGGCACGGTGGGGCGTAGCTTTATTTAAAAGTGAAGGAGCAGAGATGAAGGAGCTGTTCGTTCGCCCCAGGTTCTAAAGAACCAGACTGCTTCACTCCAGGCCCGAAGTACTGTGCTATGCTATCCCCCCGCGTAAGGTTTTAGAGGTTGGGGGCACTTCCGGGGAACGGGCCGTGGGCGGGTAGAAAGAAGAGAAGGAACCCGACTTCCCGGGGGGACTGTTCTAGTCTTAGGTAAATCGATTCAGAGGTTGCGCCCTCAATACGCACAAGAATTTTGTTTTAGGGTGAATCACCTGTGAGGTACGAAAAACGGACGTATGGGCAGACTTTTCGTCGGTAGATCACACCGAGCGCTCTTGGTCAATCCTCCGAATGAACAAGCAGACCAAGGAAAGTAAAGTGCTCGCTTATAGTCACACCTGTACCTGTCTTTAGCCCCTGCTCAAGCGTCCCAGCCCTTTTACCGCTCCGTGGGGGTTTGACTACTCAGAAGAGTTAGACTTGGCTTATACGGGCGGACATATCTGTATGGAGATGAGTGTATGGGAGTTCCGATAGAGGGTGGGAGTTTAGAGATTCGAAGACGTGTATCTATCCGTACGAAGCCAGGGATGCGTCTGCCCTTGCAAGTGCAGGTGGGTATGAAACGACCCGTGGTTCAAGAGAAAGGTTTCGACGCTGCGGGATTGGCACAAGGCTTTTTGTGGTGGCCTCTAGTGCAAGAAGGAATGCAGATGGGGCCTCAGTAAGCCCTTGACAGTACGTTCGGTTTCTTCTCCCGTCGATTGAGGGCATTGGGTAAAAGGGGAATGGGTGATCGATGAAAGAAATCTACTCCTCCTCTGCTTGAACAGAGCTTCTGTTATGGCTAAAGAAAGAATAAAGCCCAATCGAAGTGGTAATCGCACATCTTCTTCCACTTCTTTTTATCCATCGCCTGTCAACCATTCATTCCTTTGATTGACATAGGTCGCGAGCGATCTATGTCAAAGGAGAATGCTTTGGTAGAATTAATTTTGTTTGAAATCCGCAATTCTCTTCCTTCTATCCCACTTAGGATAAACTGATAATATCTATTTACTAGTAAGCAATGAACACTAACTTAAACTCGAAGCATTTGAGTTGAGAAAAGAAGGTTCCTACTTCTAAGCCAATCGATCGATGCAACAAAGAGTATGTTTTGAGCTGTAGTGTAGGAGCACTGATCTGTACTTCTGGAGAAGAAATACAATCTGTGAAAAAGAAAGAATCGAGAGAATCTCTACTAAGAATCTTCTTTTTTTCATCAAAGAAATGGATAGGCTTCTCAAGAGGATAGTTAGAAAGGAGATTTCGCAGAACAGAAGGAATGCGGTAGACTGATTAAGCGGCACCTGCCGTGGGATCTAGTTACTACTGACTGAGCACTAACCAAACTGAAACCGGAGCGAAGCCTATCAACAAAACAGGGCGGAGCCTACCAAAGTCAGTGGGCCACCTACCGAAGTAACTAAAGGCGGATTCACCTAGCGCTGCCTAGGGAAGGACGACCAAGCCGAGTAGCGACAGGTCATCTACCGAAATCGAGAGAGGTGCGTACTGCTACCAACCGAGACCGGAAAGAAGGACTAGGCAGTCACTATAAGGCTGTGGGGGAGTGGAATCAACGCAATTCGTACTGGTAGTAGTGAGACGTCGCCTTCACTGGTTCTTGGGGGTTGGAATAGTAGGCGAGCTTCCCCGCCTTGTTCTCTGCGGTCATTCTCGCTGTCCTTGCTGGGACAGCCATTAAAGGGTTCGTAGATTGCTATCGGCTATGATGAAGTGCTTTTCTTAATGAGGAGTGAATTAGCTCATGAAGAATGAGGAGTAGCGATTTTAGCTCATCTCGATTGGAGTGAGGAGTTCATGATCAAGTGAAAATCGAACGGGCCGTTTGTTAGAAGTCTCAGGCTAAGTCCGAAAGTGGCGAGATAGCTCAAGTAGAAAGAATAGATAGTACGGTTTAGTCAAGCTCATGAACTATTTAATCCTTCTTCGATTAGTCCCTCAGCAGATAGAACCCAGGTCAAGGTCCAGCATTTCGAAGCCATTTTCCAATTTCCACAGGTCTCTTAGACCTTGGTCCAGTCTTTTGTATCCCACCGATTCTCCTAGTACTTTCACGATCAAAGCCCTCCGCCACGGCTTCCAAAGATCCTTTCTTTCGCTCAAGGGAATAAGGACTTTAGGGTAGATGCAGTTTTGCCCAGATAAAGTTCCCTCTGATCCCCTTTCCATATCCTCAAGAACAAAGGCATCAAATTCATCTTCCTCATCTGCCCCATCATAGATGTGTGGTTTGGCTTTCCCCTGTTCCACCGTCTCTTTGAAGAACCTAGAATCCCAGACTGGAGCAGGTGTGTACGTTTGTTGGAATGTAAAGTCAGCCATAATCACGTCGTCCACTTGAGTGGGTGCAGGGATAGAGATCGGCTCTCCATTACTCCGCCTCTGAAATTTTTTCTTGCTTTGGGAGATGAGATCTTTATTCTGTGGTTGGTCTTGCGAGAGAGTTTGTGCGCCGCAAAGGGCTATGCCCCTTTTTCACCTATATCATAATGCCAAAGCAAAGGAAAAGATCGTATACGCACGCTTGATAGCCTAAGAGAGGGAAGAATCTGATTCTCTCAAATCGGAGAAGGGCTAGACGCACTAAACCGTCAGCTTCAGCTAGTCGTAGACCGTTCGTGCCCTACGAGTTCTCTCTTTCCTGTGGTTAAGTGGAACTCCTCTCTTTCTGTCCTGAAAAGAAGGTATTTGCCCTCTCGATTTCGAGCATCACTTATTTTACGAGAATCTATCAATCCAGACTTCCTGAAAACAGGGGATATCCCGCAGCTCTTACTCGAAGACATGGAACCTCTTGTTAGATCCGGACAGGGGAATTTACTTGCAAAGAGCTTATTAGCCTATTCTTTCTTGCTAACAACTAGTTGATGAATGTGCTCTCTCACAATGTTTAACACGATTGGACAGAGCTCTAAACTCCAAGGTAAAGACAGAATGCACTCTTGGTCGGGCAAGAATTCCCGTTGAAGCCGATCCATCCTATGACTCATCAGTCTATGGCGCGCCTTGAGCTTTGCTTCGCAACCTTTCTAATTCAGTTGAAAAAGAAATAGAATGAACACCATCGGGAGCTATGCCTGAAAGTAGATTAATCTATGTAGCGCTTTAGCGTTCGCACTTGACACAAGTTAAACTAACCCAGCTAAGCTAACCAAAAAAAGACCCGTGAACGAAGGCCCTTGGTCCTATGGAAAAAGATAGGAAAGGCAGCAGAGAGAGAAAGAATGTTTTCGAATGCTGTGACAAAATCCAATAAGAAAGGTTCTAAAATAAATAAAAGAAGTGCGTGATGCCGTAGACAGACAGGACAGACCGCATGTAGCCAGCCGGCTATTCTTAACTCCATTTCACTTCGTGTTTAAGATCTTTTAAGAGAGACTACTATTGAGAGATTCTGCTCTTACCAAAAAAAATAGGTATAGGACAACGGTTACGGGGTCAAAGCGACGGTACCCTCTATGTCGGGAACTTATAGCCAAGAAAAGACACCGAATAGCTCGTGGATCAAGTTTGTGATTGGCGTACGGCTGGGTAGCAGGCACATCCAAAGGTGCGTAACAACTTGTAATCAGGTGTCTTGTGAAATAAGAACTCCCATGGTTAAACCATTTGTGTCCTCTGTGGATATATGGATGGCACTCGATTGATAAAAAAGACAATAAGTTTAGCCATTCCTATCTTAAATGAGTCCGGTAGGATTGTTCCTCTTCAAACAAAGGAACAAACTCTTCTTTATAATCCAACTTTCTCTTCCAAAATGTCTTGAGCCCTAGCACTATCCATAAGTCCCTCCAGCTGAGCTTCGTTATGAACTAATATAATAGACTGAAATAAGCATATAATGAAAGATGGATTGGATTATAAGTACGGTGAAACTAGTATCCCAGTCGGAAATCGGCACACATGAATGACTTGAATTATATCCTTCCCCGGGAAGCTCTACAATAATTGGTTTAATCGATCGGTCTGAGGTCTGTGCTCTGTCCACAAAATCCTTTAATGAGATAGATCGGTCCCTGGAATATGTCGTACCCTATCATTGGCAGGGGCGGCATTCGATTACGTTTTACTCTTCCAAATTTATCTATTGATTTCCGGAGCTGGTTACACACAAATCCACTTTTATTCGATATCCGAGTCGAGCTGGGATAACTTTGATTATATGCCCTCTTTCTAAGCCAAGAAGGCATGTTTGCACGCTTTCATATAGAGTAGAGTCAGAGTTGACCCAATCCAACGCTACGATCGTCCGCGCGCACCGCTTGCACGCGTTAGCTACATAGAGGTGTGTAGCAGAAGAATCGCCATGTGAAGCTTACGAGCTTGTGATGGGCCGAGCCTAAGGCGTCCCTTCCTACCTATGTGCGTTGGACAGCGTATATTTCCCGGGTCTCTTTCCGAACTTGGTACCACTCTGTCTTACCTCTTGAGTTTCCACGGCTCTTTCCCATCGAAGTCCTTGTTGGGCAGGTGCTATTCGATTCAACTTCGAGCTAGGCTTTGCTGACTTGAAGGTCCAGGTGGAAGTAGTAAGAATTGCTGACAAGCAGAGCTCTACTGAACCCACTTTCTAAATGCAATCGCCGGATTCTTTCCCATCTCCTGACAAATATCCTAAGTGAGGTGGACTTTATCCATACCGTACTGGCAGGTACGATGAGCTAAGAATACCAATTCTTTCGGACCGAAGCGCGCGATATGGCTTTTTGGGGCTTTTCGCGATGCCGGGATAACTAACTACCCCTCCTCCCAATGGGCATAGGGGTTACGTCATGTACGAAACTTTCTTTATAGTATACCATTTCTGGCTCGTCATGCTGCATCTCTTCCGAGACCAGGACCTTTACGCCTCTAGCGTACCCTGCTTCCACTACTGTACGAATAGCATTTCCTGCTACGGGTGTCAAAAATCTCTTCTTCTCTTTTGCCTTTGAATTCAAAACTGCGTAGGACCAAGAAACCCCCGGCAAGACTCGGCCAAACAAGCAAAGGAATGAGCGTCTCGCCTTTACTCTAATAAGGGCGTTAGCGCAGTGCGAGTTACGTTCGATGTGGTGTCCTGTAGACTTTGGCAGCAACTCGCGACGGCTGCATCCGCCGGCCTATCTCGATCAGCTTTATGGGATCCGGTCTTCTTAACGCCTCTGTCCTTCTACTGTCGAGGTTGATTACTACTTCGAAAAGTCTTCACTTCTGTACGTTCGGTGCTACTACCCCATCCAAATTACACCTTTCCGGCAAAGATAGATTCTATGTTAAGTCCGAGTCTCGTGGGACTTTGGGTGTGCTTCGTCATTTCACTAAATGGGTCCCGAATGGTTCTGGTGCTTTCCATGAGAAAGGGGGCGCTTGTCCTTCAAGCATCGGATCGAGGACTTGAAGCCCTCTTGCACACTTAATATATCTAGCTAGCTACACCCTCGAATAATATACCACGCGGCGTCGTCGAACCTTTCCACTTTAACTGAATGACTTTCTTTAGGCTCTTTCATAATTTCTTTCTCTTTTGGATCTGTGATCCTTTAAAGGTATGCCAAAGCTTATTTCCTTCCTTCTTAGATACCCTCCGAATGGCTTGGGTACGACTTCTTTTAATGCCTTTCGTGGACCCTCGCCTTAGGCTCCATACTGGTGCGGACCCTCCTTTCCTTTATCCGGAGATAACCCACCAATCGTATTTGGTGGACTCAGAACCTAACCAATCATTGAATAGATCGGGTGCTCCTATTTGACCGAACAGGCATTCATCTACTTTGCTGTAATACAACTTGTGACCGACAAAGAAAGAGACTGCTTCCCGCGATCCTTGGTCACAAATTGAAGCAGGCACTTAGGTAATAGAAGATTACCTATAGGACTTGATTGAGTAAAGCCCTTAGTCAATATTCATCTCCTCAAACATTGGATCGAGGCATTTTCTCTATCAGTAGCGCTCTTATGGGCAAAGGAAACTTCTCCATATGGAGACGAGCAACCCGACTACTAATATTCACTAACATAGACTCAGACAGGGTGTGGAAAAGGGACTTTGGCTCCGCCGGAGATAAAGGATCCAAAGGGTCTCCCCGCGTCAAAGATTAGATTAGCAGAGAATTACAGTGACCACAGGAGTAATCCGCCTCTGAGAATATTGGTAATGACGTTTCCTTGCCCTTGTTCAATCCAAACAACCGCAACGATAACAGCCGAAGATGGGCCGATTCACGTATCGGCTGTTCACACTGAAGCTGTAGTTTTTGTCCTTTCACTTCTGCTTATATACTTCTACGAAAACTCCTCCGAAAATGTATTATATAATAAGGCAGATAGCCCCCTAACGCAGAGCGATACTAATAGCCCCTGGCCTCCTTTCCTCTTTGGTTGAGTGAGACAACCTTGATTCCAAGAATAGCTCAACGCCTTATAGCCTACCTCCATTCCCCCGTCAAGCAGGAAGCTTAGCAAACGACTGGATCTACTAAGTAGAACTCTGATTCAGGTCGAGAAATGTCATCAAAGTCATCCACAATTACTGCTTGATCAATGATGTTCGTCACAGAAGGAGTAGAAGTGGGCGCATACGCCGTCGTTACCCTTGTATCGATTTGGCACATGAGGCGGGGCGGGTTTGGCTAGGTAACATAATGGTAAGGGTTCTCCTGCACATCCCTTTGATTGTGGCCTTCTTTTTATGTGCTATCCCTTTGGTCGACATCTACCGTAAGAGCCAGTTGCAAGATCCACTCGCCTTGATCTACACGGGCTAAAAGGACAGAGAAGGTAAGAGACGAAGACTCCTTCCACTTATTAGTTAGCAACTTCCTAAAGCTAAAGAAAAAGGAATTATTATCGCTTAGCGCTTGTGCTAAGGAGGGCGAATTACCAGTCAATTTCTGTCTGTCCAACGAAAGGAGGGGATCTCCCCCCAAAAGGTATGGCATATGATCGAATAGGTGGACGCCTATCTCCTTCTCCAACTACTAGAGGTGCTGCGGCCAGCTGTATTTCTAGAATATCCGCTTGAAGTGAGAACTCCTAGCCACTGGCTATAGCTGATGAGTTGCAGCACACGAATGAAGGTGGGACTGGAATGGATTGATAGAGTGATCTGGAGCATTATAAGATCCCCGGTTCCACCACCCGTATGAGACTCGACGTCGATCAGCTGCTTCGATCGATGAGGGTGCTTTCTCTCCCTCCCCCGAGGTTGAGGTACAATAATGGACTCCATGGGGATTACAACAACCCATATGTCTTCTATAATCGATATGCCTCAAACAAGGAATGCCAGCGGATGAAGGGAGGATGATTTCGGTGGCTGCAGACCTTCACGTCCGATGATCGAAGGAAATAGAGGAGGGAAATAGGGTATTATAGGGGGGGATGCATAGAACTGATATGCCCGTAGGGAGGTATGGCTTTTAAATACTCTGGGAATCAACCTATTGATTGGACGGGGGGAATGGATAGCAGAAGATAGGGATTATCCGCCTCATCAACCAAATGATGGCTGGTGCAAGGCCAATCATCGGGAGCATTAACAACCCATATGAGGTGCGCGGACGTCGAAAGAGGAATGTCTCGACCGGTACCCCGCCCGCGGTATAAGTGAGACATATGGGGTGATGCTGGATCAAACAAGGACAGGAAGTCAAGCTCACCGGGGAGATAAGGCCAATAAACAACCCAAATTCCTGCCTCCAGTCCAGACGAGCAGAGGAAGATATTTGATTCCAGGAGGGAAGTTCATTACTTATGCCCCTGGTACCACCTCCCAATTATCCGCCGAGTTCAAGCATAGCAGATTGAGGGAAGAAGATAGGTATGAATTAAGGCTCATCTTGAAGCGCTAAAACATAGGTTTTGAATGATGACATGTACTTCAGGTTTTTCTATCCATTAATTAGGGCTAAGGTTCGGTAAGCATTACTTTAGCAAGTAATCCGTTGCTTGTTCCTTGTTCTAAAAAGCGGCGAAGCCTCGGACCTCACATCCGGAGTTCTTTATATTTCATGCTTCCACCTTCCGGCCTACTACTTGGTTTCTCGTTCCTCGCCTTCCTAGCTTTCCTCGGTCTCGGTTTCCTCGACCTTTAACTTGAAACTGAATATCCTCTCCTTCGGTTAGCTATGTTAGAATGAGTTTAAGGAAGCGCGTGCACGCGCGAGACTATTCTATTCTACGGACTTGATTGCAGTGTACTCTTAAAAGATAGAGAAAAGAAGAAAGAGAAACCCTACTTATCATCAAGTCGTAATTAAGAGCCTGCTGGCTATTTTACTCCAAAGCTTGAAAGAGCTTGACGGATATCTTTCTTTTTTTCCGTGAAAAGACAAGCAAAGACAAGCGCAGCAGAAAG